CAGGACAGAAAGACCCTATGAAGCTTTACTGTAACTTGAAATTGAAGTTGGACTTTACTTGCGCAGTATAGGTGGGAGGCGTTGATAGTATTCTTGCGGGAGTATTGGAGCCATCAGTGAGATACCACTCTGGTAATGTTAGATTTCTAACTTTGTATCATTATCTGGTCAAAGGACAGTTTCAGGCGGGCAGTTTGACTGGGGCGGTCGCCTCCTAAACGGGAACGGAGGCGCACAAAGGTTTCCTCTGAACGGGTAGAAATCGTATCTAGAGTGTAAAGGCATAAGGAAGCTTGACTGTGAGACCTACAAGTCGAGCAGGGACGAAAGTCGGTCTTAGTGATCTGACGGTGCTGAGTGGAAAGGCCGTCACTCAACGGATAAAAGTTACTCTAGGGATAACAGGCTGATCTCCCCCAAGAGTTCACATCGACGGGGAGGTTTGGCACCTCGATGTCGGCTCATCGCATCCTGGGGCGGTAGTACGTCCCAAGGGTTGGGCTGTTCGCCCATGAAAGCGGTACGCGAGCTGGGTTCAGAACGTCGTGAGACAGTTCGGTCCATATCCGGTGTAGGCGTTAGAATATTGAGAGGAGCCTTCTTTAGTACGAGAGGACCGAGAAGGATGCACCTCTGGTGTACCAGTTATTGTGCCAACAGTAAACGCTGGGTAGCTATGTGTGGAGTGGATAACCGCTGAAAGCATCTAAGTGGGAAGCCCACCTCAAGATAAGTATTCTCATCACGTAAGTGAATAAGGTCACGGTAAGACTAACCGTTTGATAGGCATTAAGTGTAAATCTAGTAATGGGTGAGCTGAGATGTACTAACAGACCGAAGACTTGAATTTTTTTAATCTACTAAAAGTACTTTTTTTAAAAGTACTTTTCTGCTTTGGTGTTTTTAGTGTATTAAGCGGAACCACACTGATCCATCTCGAACTCAGTTGTGAAACGTTATAAATCGACGACAATACTTGAAGGGGGACCTTCTGGGAAGATAGTTCAATGCCAAAGTTTTTAATTTCCCCAGTTTTTCCGATTGTATAATATAGGATATCATATGTTCTGTTCTTAAATCCTCGAAATGGGTAAAAAGTTTATAGTTAGCTCTCTTTGACTACTGCAAATCTAAAAAATATCCTTGTGTTGTATATAAACACAGGCTTTTTAGACAATAGCAAGTGTGCTATTGTCTTGAGGTCCAAATCAAATTTTAGTTTCTTCTATCTTCTTTTCTTTTTTCTTAAGAGTAAATTTTATAAGTTCAATTCTGATCTCGAAAGTTTAAATCTTTTGATTATAATATATAGTGTATTTAATTTAAATATTTCAAAAGGATTATCATTTATGGATACTCGTTTACTAGTAATTGCTGCACCATTATTAGTGGCAGCATCATGGGCTTTATTTAATATAGGTCGTTTAGCTATTCAACAAATTCAACGTTTAACGCGTTAATTTTCTTTTTTTCAACCGAAAGTAGAAAACTCTCAGTCATATTTGACTTTTTAAAAAATCTAATGTAGTATGTGCAAAAGATAATTTTAAATACGATAGATAATGGCTGTACCTAAAAAACGAACATCAAAATCAAAAAAAAATTCGCGAAAAGCGAATTGGAAAAGAAAAGGGCTAAAAGCTGCTCAAAAATCTTTATCTTTAGCTAAATCAATGCTAAGAGGAAAACAAACTAGCTTCGTATATAGTATATATTCTGATGATTAATAAATCTTTAAAATATTTTAAAGATTTATTTACTAACTACGCTTTTGAAAAAAGCTCACAAAAATAAGATTTGCCCATATAAAAATAAAATAAATTCATAAAAATAAAATTATTATATTAATATATATATATGTATGTATATATATATAATTTAAATCGACGTTAACGGATGTGGCGAAATTGGTAGACGCGCTAGATTTAGGTCCTAGTAACTTTTGTTTTGAGAGTTCGAGTCTCTCCATCCGTAATTTTATTTAATTAACTATAAAATTTTTAGCTTTAGAAATTAATTAATCCTTACTATTTTAAAATAATACATGCTCCCTTTTACCCTTCAACAATTACGAATTTTAAAAGCAGTTGCAACGGAAAAAAGTTTTACAAAAGCAGCTGCATTACTATACCTTTCTCAACCTTCATTAAGTAAACAAATAAAAATGCTAGAAAAAAATTTAGATATTTTACTTATTAATAGAGAAAACAGTAAAATTTCTTTAACTGAAAATGGAAGAGTATTTTTACAATATTCTGAGAGAATTTTAGCTTTATGTGAAGAAAGTTGCAGAGCTTTGATTGATTTAAAAAATGGTGAGCGAGGCAATTTAAATGTTGGAGCAAGTCAAACAATTGGGACTTATTTGCTTCCTAAAGTTTTAGCCCTATTTGCACAAAATTATCCGCAGATAGATTTAAAAGTTCATATAAATTCAACAAGAATAATAGCAAAAAATGTTATAAATCGAGAAATCGATATTGCTGTAGTTGGTGGAGAAATTCCCGATAATTTCAAAAAAAAATTGACTGTGGAAAATTTTGTAGAAGATGAGTTTAGCTTAATTATACCAAAATCGCATCCTTTCGCAACAAAAAAGACAATTACTAAAGAAGATTTATATCATTTAAATTTTATAACATTAAACGATACTTCTACTATTCGAAAATTTATTGATAATATCTTAATTCAAAATCAAATTAAAACAAAACAATTAAAAATAATCATGCAATTTAATTCAATTGAGGGCATAAAAACAGCTGTAAGTTTGGGGTTAGGAGCAGCTTTTGTCTCTTCGTCAGCAATTGAAAAAGAAATTGAACTTAAAACTATTGAAATTTTAAAAATTGAAAATATTCGAATTACTCGAACATTATCGATAATAAGTAATCCAGAATGCTACAAATCAAAAGCCTTCGAATTTTTTTATACTGAGTTGTGCGGATTAAAAAGTCACTTAGAAAGTTGAAAGATCGTTCAAAATAAGTTGACGATTTAAAAAAAAATTTAGTACTATAAGTGTAAATAAAAATAAATTAATTTATATTATGAAATATGCAATTGTCGAAATAAGTGGCAGGCAATTTTGGATTGAGACAGGAAAATATTACGATTTTAATAGAATTCCTACAGAATTAGGTGACCAAGTTACATTAAATCGCGTTTTACTATTAAATAATGATGGAGATGTTTTAATAGGTAAGCCCTATTTAGAGAGTGTAAAAATCAAAGGCAAAATTTTAGAACATTTACGCGGTAAAAAAACAATTGTTTATAAAATGAGACCAAAGAAAAAAACAAGAAAAAAACAAGGTCATAGACAAGAATTAACAAGAGTTTTTATTGAAGATATTATTATTAACTAAATTATTAACTAAATTTAACATTAGGAGTCAAAATTTATGGCCCATAAAAAAGGTGCGGGAAGTACGAAAAATGGAAGAGATTCAAATGCACAAAGATTAGGTGTAAAAAGATTTGGGGGTGAAAAAGTTAAAGCTGGAAATATTTTAATTCGTCAAAGAGGTATGAAATTTAAACCCGGCAAAAATGTCGGGTGCGGTAAAGATTTTACTTTATTCGCAATTACAGATGGAATTATTAAATTTGATTCGAAAGATGGTAAGCAAAAACGGGTAAATATTGTTGTTTAACAAATTTTAAAATAATTCTAAAATGCTAAAAAACCCATTTACCAAGAATTCACTTGTTAATAAATATCAAAGCTTAATAAATCAAATTAATATATTTGAAGATGAACTAAAAATATTAACTGATAGTGAGCTAAGGTCTAAAAGTTTTAAACTAAAAAAACAATATGATGCAGCTAACAGTTTAGATACAGTCATTGCTGAGTCATTTGCATTAACAAGAGAAGCCAGTTTACGTACTTTAGGATTAAGGCATTTTGATGTTCAATTACTAGGAGGTCTAGTATTAAACGATAAAAAAATTGCTGAGATGAAAACGGGTGAAGGGAAAACACTTGTAGCGACTTTACCAGCTTCTCTTAATGCATTAACAAAAAAAGGTGTTCATATCATAACTGTCAATGATTACTTAGCGAATCGAGACCAAGTTTCAATGGGTCAAATTTATCGTTTTCTTGGATTAGATACCGGTTTAATTCAAGATGGAATGTCTACTTCTGAAAGAAAAGAAAATTACAACGCAGATATAACATATGTAACAAACTACGAAGTAACTTTTGATTTTCTTCGTGATAATATGGCTTTAAATATAAGTGATGTTGTTTTACGACCATTTAATTACTGTATTATTGATGAAGTTGATTCAATTTTAATCGATGAAGCTCAAACACCTTTAATTATTTCAAACAATATCCCAACTCCAATTGAAAAATACATTGTAGCCGCTGAGATTAGTGATTATTTAGAACTTAATAGTCATTATAAAGTGGATGAAAAAAATAAGAATGTTATTTTAACTGAAGAGGGAAGTAAACAAATTGAAAAAATTTTAAGAATTCAAGATCTATATGATCCAAGAGATCCTTGGATTCCTTATATTCTTAATGCTCTTAAAGCTAATGCTTTATATTTTAATAATGTTCATTACATTGTTCAAAATAATCGAATAGTGATTGTAGATGAATTTACTGGTCGGATTATGCCAGATCGCAGATGGGGAGATGGATTACATCAAGCTATTGAAGCAAAAGAACAGCTACAAATTCGACAAAAAACAGAAACAGTTGCAGCAATAACGTACCAAAATTTTTTCTTGCTTTATCCAAAATTATCAGGAATGACTGGAACTGGTAAAACTGCTGAAATCGAATTTGAAAAAATTTATAATTTATCAGTTGAAGAAATTCCAACAGCTCGGCCAACTCAAAGAAAAGATTTCCCAGATTTAATTTATAAAGATCAATTTTCAAAGTGGAATGCTATTGCGCAAGCGTGTAATAAAATTTCTTCAACCGGCCAACCTATTTTAATAGGTACAACGACTGTAGAAAAATCGGAAATGCTTGCTCAATTATTAAACGAGTATAAACTCTCGTATCAAATTTTAAATGCGAAACCTGAAAACGTAAGACGAGAATCAGAAATTGTTGCACAGGCCGGGAAAAGAGGTAGTATTACTATTGCCACTAATATGGCTGGTCGTGGGACTGATATTATCTTGGGTGGAAACATTAACTTTAAAATTCAAAAAAAATTATATGATATTTTAACATTATCGAAAAACTATCAAATTTTTAAAAAAGAAAATATTTTAGAATCTTCGATAATAAGCCAGTTTGAAGGAAGTTCTCAAAAATTTTTAAGTGTTTTAGTTTCTCTATTACAGGATCAGAAATTTTTAAAATTATCTGACCTTGATATACTTCGAATTTTAAGAGAAAATGATCGTATTTCAATTCCTAATATTTCATATCAATGTTCAATTAGATTTTTAATTAATGAATTACTTTCTTATAATAAAAAATCTCAAGAACAAGAAAATCTAATTGTTAAAAATTTAGGTGGGTTATCGATTATTGGAACCGAACGTAATGACTCCCGACGTGTAGATAATCAACTACGTGGAAGATGTGGACGCCAAGGAGATCCAGGTACATCAAGATTTTTCCTAAGTTTGGACGATAATTTGTTAAGACTTTTTGGTGGACCTAAAATTCAAAATTTCATGCAAACACAAATTCCCGACGATTCACCATTAGAGTCAGAATTTATTACTAAAAGTCTCGATTCAGCCCAAGAGCGAGTTGAAGAAAGAGCTTACCAACAACGTAAAAATTTATTTGATTATGATGACGTTTTAAATAAACAACGAAATATTGTTTATCATGAAAGACGACAAATTTTAGAAAGTCAATCTCTTCAAAAAAATATTTTTGCTTACGGAGAACAAATTATTACAGAACTTTTGTTAGAATTACGAGAAGAAAAATTTTCTAATAAAGAATTAATTACACTGGTTGAAAACTTATTTGGAAGAAATTTAATATTAACTCAAGTAAGAAATTTACAATCAAATATTAACAGTTTTGATTTATCTGAGTTAAAGTTATATTTATTTAATGAATTTTGGTTAACATATCAGTCAAAAATAATGGAATTAGCTGTTTATGGAGATGGAATAATTGAAAATCTAGAGAGAAGTATTATTTTAATAAATACTGATCGGATTTGGCGGGAACATCTTCAAAAAATGACATTATTAAGAGAAGCAGTTGGATGGCGAGGATACGGACAACGTAATCCGTTATATGAGTATAAGCAAGATGCTTTTTATATGTTTGAAACTCGTGAAGAATTACTTCGCCATTTAGTAATTTATGATTTATTAAGATCATCAATTTTATAAGATAAAATGAAATATTATGACAAAACATACACTTTCCAATAAAGGTCGCTATTCTGTTTTAAAAGTATCAGGTTTTCGAGCTCGTATGGCTACGCCACAAGGTCGAAAAACTATAAGTAACAGAAGAAAAAAAGGTAGAAAAGTATTAGCCATTAGACGATAAATCTTAAATTATTAGAGTAAGTAAAAGTAACTAACTCTAATAATAAATAATTTTTTATTTAAAATTACTATAATACTAATTTAACAAACTGATTTTTTGAATAAGTATTTTATGAAATTTAATGATGAATTGGCTCTTTTTTTAAAAGCTCGCTATCCCATAATTTATATTAATACCGTTGAAGAAGATCGTGTAGAATACGTTATTAGAAAAAATGTAAAAACAAATTTAAATCGAAGCATTTATAGTTGGGATTTTGTTGATGGTTACACAAATAATCCAAATAATGAAGGATTTGCAAAAAGAAATCCCTTACAAGCTCTTGAATTGGTGGAACGGCTAAATGCGGAAACACCAGCATTGTTTTTGCTAAAAGATTTTAATAGGTTTTTAACTGATCTTTCAATTTCACGAAAATTAAGAAATATTAGTCGAATATTAAAATTACAGCCTAAGACAATTGTTATTATTGGTTCTGATTTAACAATTCCGAAAGAACTACAAGATTTGATTACAGTTATTCAATTTCAACTCCCATTAGAAGAGGAAATTAGTCAAGAATTATCTCGTTTAGTAAACTCTTTAAATATAAAAGTTGATTCGCAATTGTTTGAAAATCTAACGCGAGCATGCCAAGGCTTATCGCTAGAACGAATACGACGTGTTTTATCAAAAATTATTGCGACCTACAAAACAATTGACGATAATAGTATTGGGGTTTTATTGAGTGAAAAAAAACAAATTATAAGTCAGACAGAAATTTTAGAATATTCATCTGTTAATGAGAAAATAGATAATTTAGGAGGTTTGGATAATTTAAAAAGTTGGTTAAGAAAAAGAAAAACCGCGTTTAGCATTCAAGCTTCAAATTATGGCTTACCGACTCCAAGAGGATTATTATTAATCGGGATTCAAGGAACAGGGAAATCTTTAGCTGCCAAAGCAATTTCTAATGAATGGCAATTACCGCTTTTAAAATTAGATGTAGGTAGATTATTTGGGGGAATTGTTGGTGAATCTGAATCGCGACTTCGTCAAATGATTGCTGTGGCCGAAACCATTTCTCCTTGTCTTCTTTGGATTGATGAAATTGATAAAGCTTTTAGTAATACTGAAAGTAAAGGCGATAGTGGAACAAGTAATCGTATATTAGCAACTTTTACAAGCTGGCTTTCAGAAAAAACTAAACCAGTATTTATAATTGCTACTGCAAATAATATTGATTTACTGCCTTTAGAAATTATTCGTAAAGGTAGGTTCGATGAAATATTTTTCTTAGATTTACCAAAAAAGGAAGAACGAGAAGAAATTTTTAAGATTCATCTTAAAGAGTTTAGGCCTAATAGCTGGGAATCTTTTGATTACGGATTACTTGCAGAATCATCAGATTCATTTTCAGGTGCAGAAATTCGACAAAGTATTATTGAAGGTATGTATCATGCTTTTTACGAACAGCGTGAATTTCTTACAAAAGATATATGTTTTGCCTTAGAAGAATTAATTCCATTGGCGCAATTAGAAAGTGAGCAAATGGTAAAATTACAAAATTGGGCTTCATCTGGTCGTATTCGTTCAGCTTCCTCGAAACGTTTATATTTACAATAAAAAAATGGAATGAAACAAAAAATTTTTCGAGTAGTTGCTGATCTTCGGTTCTCAATCTTTATTTTGCTATTAATTAGTTTTTTTAGTATCGCAGGAACAATTATTGAGCAAGATCAATCAATTGAATCTTATAAAATAAACTATCCTTTAACCAACCCAGTGTTTGGGGTTTTGACTTGGGATAAAATTCTACAATTTGGCTTAGATCATGTTTATAAAACATGGTGGTTTTTTACATTAATTTTTTTGTTTGGATTAAGTCTAATTTCTTGTACATTTTTACAACAACTTCCATCCTTAAAAATTGCACGACGTTGTCAATTTTTTAGAAAACCTGGCCAATTTTATCGATTAAAAATTTTTACGAGTTTAACTACTTTTTCCTATAATAAAATTTTATTAAGAATTAAAGAAAATCAATATTCAATATTTCAACAAAAAAATGTCATTTATTGTTATAAAGGGTTAGTTGGTCGTATTGCACCGATTTTAGTTCATTTTAGTATGATTGTCATTCTACTTGGAACCATTATTGGTTCACTCTTTGGTTTTAAAGCTCAAGAAATTGTTCCAAAAACTGAAAATTTTCATATTCAAAATGTTTTAAATAATGGTCAGTTAACGTTTATACCAAAGACATCAGCTCGAATCAATGATTTTTGGATCACATATACTAAAAATAAAAGCATTTCTCAATTTTATTCGGATATTTCACTTTTAGATGATCAAGGAAATGAAACGAATAGAAAAACTATATCAGTAAATTATCCTTTAATTAATAAAAATGTTTATTATTATCAAACAGATTGGGATTTAATTGGTTTAAGATTCCAGACAGTAACAAGTGAAATGATTGAGTATCCACTACTTAATTTTTCAAATAATCAAAGCAAAGTTTGGATTACTTGGGTTTCAAATAATAAATCTTTAAACGAAGGAATAATCGCTCTTATTGATAATTTAGAGGGCTACTGTTCCATTTATAATGAATCTGGAACATTTTTAGGAAATATCGAATTGAATGAAACAGTAAATTTTAAACAACCTTTAACGTTTTTAGAAATTATAAGTTCAACGGGGTTACAAATTAAAACAGATCCTGGTATTCCTTTAATTTATTTAGGATTTTTTTTCTTAATGGTTAGTACTTTATTGAGTTACATAAGTTATTCGCAAATATGGATTATTCAAAAAAATAAAAAACTTTTTATTGGCGGAACAACAAATCGAGCTCTATTTAATTTTGAATTAGAGTTTTTTAAACTTATAAATTAAAAGACTGATAAAAAATATAGCTTTGTTTTATAATTGTAAATAACAAGTTAAGTACTTGGGAAGAATTATAATTACAAAATTTTTTTATGACAGCAACTTTAGAAAGACGTCAAAGCGTTTCATTATGGGAACGTTTCTGCGGTTGGATTACTAGTACTGAAAATCGTTTATACATCGGCTGGTTTGGTTGTTTAATGTTCCCTACATTATTAACAGCTACTTCTTGTTACATCATCGCTTTCATCGCAGCTCCTCCAGTTGATATCGACGGTATCCGTGAGCCTGTAGCAGGTTCTTTATTATACGGTAACAACATCATTTCTGGTGCAGTTATCCCTAGTTCAAACGCTATCGGTATGCACTTCTACCCAATCTGGGAAGCAGCTTCAGTTGACGAATGGTTATACAACGGTGGTCCTTACCAATTAATCGTTTTACACTTCTTATTAGGCGTTGCGTCTTACATGGGTCGTGAGTGGGAATTAAGCTACCGTTTAGGTATGCGTCCTTGGATTTTCGTAGCTTTCTCAGCTCCAGTAGCTGCTGCATCTGCGGTATTCTTAGTTTACCCAATTGGTCAAGGTTCATTCTCTGATGGTATGCCTTTAGGTATTTCTGGTA